TATATGAAATCGATAAAAACCTTTGGTGGTTCGATTCATATTTTCTTTTTTTGAATTATCTCATTTTATTCAAGTAATTGGTAATTGTTCGTTCATAGAATCAATATGCTAATACTATTTCACTTTGAACTTCTCAACTAAAGATATTCTTAATATTCTAAATAAGAATTATTCTAAATGGAAATTCTTATTGCTATCCCTATCTATTTAATTCTTTACTATTTCATTTTTCATTGGTTATTGGTTAATATATTAGAATTAGATTTCCTATTTTTTATTATTCTTTTCTTCTTTTTTATATTTAGTATTTTTCATATTTGCGGAAAGAAAAAACAAGAGATCGTTGGAACAATCCATATTCGTGATGCAACTGTTGTTACATTAGATATCCCCAATAATTCTTTCCTTATGGAACTACAATACAAAGCAAAGATGGGATTCTTTCATATGGAAAGAATAGAGAATCTAAAAGGGTAATAGAAGTTGCTCTTCTTTGAATCGAGTTGGCCCGAAATAAAATTCAAATAAAGAAAGAAACTAAAAATCAAATGAAAATATTCAATAATTTTCAATTTTTTGAAAAAGTCAAGGTTTTCTTTTTTTTTTTTTTTTAGTGTCCATCTATAATGACTGATGAATCACGAACTTTCAATTGGAACTAAATGAAATTCTTTAAATTAGTTTTTATTACCGTCGTCGTATCTGGATTGAGACTTAGGTAAATGTTTTATTCATATAATATATGTAGTAAAAGAACATATCTAATTTAGCTCTTTCATGCCTATTCTAACTAGTTATTTTGGTTTTTTACTGGCTGCTTCAACTATAACCCCAGCTCTATTTATTGGTTTGAACAAGATACGACTTATTTGAAATGAATAAAATTCAATAAACAATTTAAAAAAATCAAAGCCTCTAAGAAAGGTATTCTATGGTTCCTTCCCGCATCAATTGCCAATTCCTAGTCATTGAGATTCACGGATAATTCAGATTAATATTTAGGGATAGATCTTACCTCTCTTTTTATTCCCTAAAACAAATCAAAATGATTGAAGTTTTTCTATTTGGAATCGTCTTAGGTCTAATTCCCATTACTTTAACAGGATTATTTGTAACTGCATATTTACAATACAGGCGCGGTGATCAGTTGGACCTTTGATTGAGTAACATCTCTTTTTTTGATTGACCTCCTCTTTGTAGGAGGTCAAATTGAAGTTGCAATTCTACTTTGTTTTGTTAAGTTATTTCGTTGTAATTCGACATAACATAAATGGAATCACGCTCTGTAGGATTTGAACCTACGACATCGGGTTTTGGAGACCCGCGTTCTACCGAGCTGAACTAAGAGCGCTTTTTTATATCCTCTTTTCTTATATCCTATAAATATTCTATATCCTATAAAAGTAGATATATAAAATACGATTGTAAAGAAAAGGATTTTTTTATCCCCGAAGGGGTTTGTGTACATAGAGTATGTAAAAATGAAAGATTAGGTCCAAAATTTCCCGATCTTACTCAATGAATTTCTCATAACTTTCCATAGGAGAAAGAATAGGTAGGGATGACAGGATTTGAACCTGTGACATTTTGTACCCAAAACAAACGCGCTACCAAGCTGCGCTACATCCCTTATAAAAATTGTTATATAGTGTCATTTTATCATTGTATAAAATTAGTAAATCCATGTCTTGTTTTCCACATCCTTCTTTTTTGCTCTACCTATATCTATATAGATAGGTAGATAATGTTCTTGTCATTTTTTTTTTAGGGGGTGGCAAATTTGAATCTGCTGGGTCATTGTACATATGCATTTGAGTTAGGAATTCCTAATTCTAATTTCATTTCAAGCAAGAATAAAGAATCTTGAACGAAAATATAAGGTTATCTATGTATTTATGTATTAGAGTATTAGAATATCGAACTAGGACTATATATGTATTACAATATACAATACAAATAAAGAATTAAAATAGAAAATAAATAAGAAAAAAAAGAGAAAATAAAAAAATAAAAAAAGAAGGAGGATTTTCAATGCGAGATATAAAAACATATCTCTCAACGGCACCTGTGCTAACCACTCTATGGTTTGGGTCTTTAGCAGGTCTATTGATAGAAATTAATCGTTTATTTCCAGATGCCTTGTCATTCCCCTTTTTTTCATCCTTATTGAATTCTTGTATTGATCTGTGAAAAAAGGAAGAAGATTTGAGATAGAATTCTACGTAACATGGCTCCGATTTCGCTCCCTTTTTCTTTTCAAAAAAGAAAGAGAAAGAGTGTATTGAACCTCAGTCAAAATACAGTGAATCTACGATAGAATTTGGGGGAAAAGAAATGTAAATGTGGATCCAGTCCAGGCGCAGTTCCACAAAATTCTAACATACAAAGAAGAAAATACTGAAATTAGGATAGGAATAATTCCTAGTTAGAAAAAATTGTATTAATTAATTATTACGATATTCTTAATATTCTTCTAATAATCTAATAATGAATATTACTCTTTTCTTTAGAGTTAATATTACTCTTTTCTTTAGAGTTATAGTAATTAATATTCTAAGTAATTACTAGTAATTCTATTTTATATTATTAGAATTCAAAAGAATTCAAAAAAGAAAATATTTACAAATTCCATTTATAGTTAATAACTTTTATTAATATAGATTCGGATCAAAAAGAAAATGAAGAGAGTTCTAAAGTGAAGTTGATCCAAAACGAAAAGGAGGTTCATGGCGAAGGGTAAAGATATTAGAATTCTAGTGATTTTGGAATGTACCTGTTGTGTTCGAAAGGGTATCAAAAAAGAATCGCCGGGGATTTCTAGATATATTACTCAAAAGAATCGACACAATACACCCAATCGACTAGAATTTAGAAAATTTTGTCGCTATTGTCAAAAATATACGATTCATGGGGAAATAAAGAAATAGATGGAACGGAATGTGTGTGTGATTTTTCCAAGTAGCGGGAAGAGTAATAACTTTCCATCTTAACATATATAATACAAACCAAATCCTATTTTGGTCGGATCTTAAATGAATAATAAAAAATAGGATTCTATTTTATAGATTCTTTTCTATAGTTTCTATAGAAGGAATAAACAAACAAGGAATAAGCAAACCATGGATAAACCCAAACAACCTTCTCGTAAATCCAAGCGATCGTTTCGTAGGCGTTTACCCCCAATTGGATCGGGGGATCGGATCGATTATAGAAACATGAGTTTAATTAGTCGATTTCTTAGTGAACAAGGAAAAATCTTATCTAGACGGACGAATAGGTTGACCTTGAAACAACAACGATTAATTACTATTGCTATAAAACAAGCTCGTATTTTATCTTTGTTACCTTTTCGTAATAATGAGAAACAATTGGAGAGAGTGGAGTCGATCCCTAGAACTACTGGCCTTAGAACCAAAAATAAATAAATAGACTCTTCAAAACTCCAATCGGAACTCAAGCTCATATTAATGTTTTGCTCGAAAAAAACTAGAATCCAGATTTGATTCTTGTATTAGAAAAAAGAAAAAGGAAAAATGGCGAAGAAATCTTTTTTCTTGAAAGATGTTCGTTTATTCCTACTACTCAAATTTTAATTTCTTTTTCTTCTATCTTCCCGGAGTCCATTCTCCGGGAAATCCTGTTTCAATCATTCTTGTTTCCTGTATAATAGATTCTATTACTTTTATTCCTTTATTTGATTTGTATTTTTTTCTTTTTGATTGATTATTTTATTTGAAATAATATCAAAACAATTCTTATTTGATAGGGATATTTGCGCAAGTATTTTACGATTCAGAAGCAATTGTCTCTTGTACAGATTGTGGATGAATAGGTTATAACTATAGAATAGTCTATCCTCACGAGTTACCGCATTTATCCGAGTGATCCACAAACGACGAAAATCTCTCTTTTTCCTGCTCCTATCTCGATGAGAGGAAACCAAAGCTCTCAGTCTTTGTTGAGTAGTTGTTCGAGTAAGTCTTGAATGAGCTCCTATAAAGGTTGATGCAAATAAACGAATCTTTTTTCGACGTCTTCGAGCTGTATATCCTCGTTTAACTCTGGTCATTGAATCAAATGAAACTTTCTTGAATAACTAATTGATTTCTCTTCTTTCAGTCATCCTTTTCCTCCGGTTGATTAATAACAAAACGGATTCTTCCGATATATAAAATAGAAATTCCAATGGCTTTTGCGACTATGACCTTCCCGACCACAATTTTTTCTTTCTTCAAGGTATCTCGCCTGGAAATAATAAATTTTATTCCTACTATCCTACTAAATAAAAAAGAATAGTGGGTTACCTCGTTTCTATGGCAACTTCTGAAACGGTGAGGTCCTCTCTATACACCGGAGCTTTTCATTTCATCGAATTTTCTTGTGAACTTGTATAGTTCACACTCTTTCGCTCTACCCATCCATTTTTCAATTAGAATTCTTTTTTCAATTCTAATTAGAAAGTAATAGTCCTTTTCACAAAAAAGCTATCCATACAGTGACGGCATTTCATTCTGAAAGTTGGCTAGGTAGCTGACCCTGTTAGTCCGTTTTTTAAAGAAAAGGAATAGGAGCATAACCTTTTTCCTCCGCTTAATAGATAACTATTTGTTACTAATGGAGAATTCCTTCTCATCTCAAACGGAATGATTGGATTTGCACCAATAGAAACCATAAATTCATAACATAATTAGGTAGATGATAGATCTTCATTTTTAGATACTAGTTAATTAAATGTCCGTGTTCGACCCTATCTATCCTAATTCATTGGTACTGATCATTGATAATGGAAAAAATTTTTGCATTTCTTCAAACTCATGATCTGAACTGAACGAGTCGCACATACACCCTAGTACATGTTCCTCGACGCTGAGGACATCCTCGAAGAGCGGGAGATTTCGTGACATTTTTTATTGGCTGTCTTGCGTTTCTAATAAGTTGTTTAATGGTTGGCATGGCGTGTCTATAGAATTTCATTCTAGATAGAATAGGGCGGGTTGGCTTAGATCCATCTTAACCTGATGGTTGATTATTATGAATGATTTCTATTCACACGGAAAATTCGAATTTTGAAAAGGAATTCATATATTTATTATATTTATATGGAATTTATATGGAATCCCCAGTATTTTCATTTTCGATGGCGACAAGATCAACGATGCCATGAGCTTGGGCTTCTGTTGCTGACATAAAAACATCCCTTTCCATATCTTCGGATATAACCCATAAGGGGTTGCCCGTTCTTTGTACATAAACTTTTGTGAGAGTTTCGCGAAGCTTCAATAATTCTTCTGCTTCCAGGATAAATTCCCCTGCTTGTGCCTCGTAAAAAGAACTAGCAGGTTGGTGAATCATAACCCTGATGATATTGATATAACATCATGAACGGTTCTTCTATCTATATATCGCACGATTGAGTTAAAGTAAGGGGGAATCAAAATAATAATAAAAAATAGAATTAAACAACCGTACGGGCATCTTTTGTACATTGCATACGGCTCTGCAATGGAATTTCTTTTTTCGATAGAAGAAATTCTATTGAAAAGAATAAATAGAACCTATCCGACCCAAATCGTTAAATGATCCATTTACCACCCTTCCTTTCGTAGTAGTTAAAAAGATACTATGATGGTTCTGTTGCTTTCTAGATTTCTATCGTCTGTGGTTTAGCAATCCCAAAGTTTCTTTTTGATATGATCCAAGAAGGAGAAAATGATTTTTTCCATTTTTTTACTCCTTCTCTCATAACATAAAAATAAGAAAGAGACTTCTGGTGTGGAAGAATAATGGTTTGTGACGCTGAAATTGACTCTTGCTTTACACATAAAATCAAATTGGGAATAACCCTTCTTTCATACTACTATCTCGATACAAAATCTCATGTTAGAAAAAAAACAATAATGGTTTGTTCATATCGAACTCAAAGTGCCATGCTATTATTACTTATTCTTTATTTGATTTATATTCGATACAGCGAAGGCATAGTATTCTTTTTCTCTCAAATACAAATAAAAAACTCATTGGCGCCAAGCGTGAGGGAATGCTAGACGTTTAGTAATTTCTCCTCCGACCAGAATGAAAGATCCCATTGAAGCGGCTAATCCCATACATATTGTATGTACATCCGGTGACACAAATTGCATAGTATCATAAATGGCTATTCCTGGTATTACCCATCCGCCTGGAGAATTTATAAATAAATAAAGATCCCTAGTATCATCTTCTATGCTGAGATATACCATGAGACCAACAAGTTGATTCGAGATCTCGCTATCAACCTCTTGGCCTAAAAAAAGTAATCTTTCTCGATGAAGTCGGTTGATTAGGGCAAAATTGTATCCCTGAGGAACCGTACGTGCACCTTTGGATGCATACGGTTCGAAAGAATTGCGAAAAAAAGATCAATGTGTTGATTCCAATCCTATTTCTTTTTTTTTTTTTTAACATGAGGTTTTGCCCTCCTTCCCTATATTTTAGAATGTAGAAAATCAAAAAGAATTTTATGAATTTATTTCACTAACTTCTCATTGATGTATTGTTTCATCGAAATTCCAATTTCGATGTAATTTTCTTGTTCCTGAATGGGCCCTTTCAATTCTTTTAGGTTCTTGTTCTACTCCGGGGGAAGATTTGCCCGAATTCCATTTGCACATATAGGTCAAATGATTCCAGTACCACTTCTTTTTTTTTTCAATAGTCTATGATACAAGTGATAATCGTGTAATCATCATATATTCTAATTATATTCTAAGATTATATTAGAGTAAGTTAGATTATATTCTATTCATCTATTTATCTTTATTGAATTATCTATAATATTCTTAAAATATTAGATTTTTTATATTGAATATTTCTGATTTATATTACTACATTTACACTCCCATTCTATTACTTCATTTCCAATTTGGTATTCTCTGAACGGAGCCTGGATACTTTATTTTATGAGTCCAAGTAAACCATCAATTATTTTAATTGATAATATTGATCCCCTATAGGAATTATTGTGCTTCACGCTCCGAATTATTGATGGTTCAATCAATACAATATTGAATATCTATTTATTGGATTGGGCGAAACAGAGAATACTCGATCGGGGGAGATAATGGGGAAATACCATATGACCAATATGTCTGACAAGTCGCACTATACGTCAACCCAAGCTGCATCTTCCTCTCCAGGACTCCGAAAAGGTACTTTTGGAACACCAATGGGCATTAAGATAAAGAAAAAAGGAAGTACTATACATTACTTTAATATGGAAACGTAACAATGGTTTTATTGTCTTCATCATTTTTTCTCTTTCTTTTCTATTTTTATATTCTTTTTAGATTCTATAGAATTTTTCTATTTTCTCTTCTATATTCTATATATTATATATATATTATATATATGATATATATATGATATGTGAGTATAATATTCTATTATATATTATTCTTTATATATTATTATTAGATTATTATTATTATTAGTATTAGATATTCTATATATTCATATTCTCTTTTCTTTTTCTATCTTTTAACTTTTAATCTTCTTTCTATTTCTAATTAGAATCTTATATAATCTTAGATTAGATATTCTATAAAATCTATCTATAGAATAGAAAATAGAACTTAATATTATTTCTTATTCTATAGAATATTATTTCTTATTCTATAGATTATTATCTAGATTATTATCTAGATAGAATTCTAGTACTAGTATATATATTCTAAGTATATAGATTCTTATTTAGAAGATATATGCTTTCTTTATATATGATATATGGGACTGGAAGGTTCATAGAGGAAGACAGAATGAATAAAGAAAAATTGTAATGAACAAGATCAATCGGATCAGCCAATTGTTCGAATGATTTCAAATTCTAAAAGAGTATCTATACATTTTTTCCCTCAAAAACCTCCCATTGCGTATTGGTATTTATCGGGTATAGAATAAGATCTGTTTCTCTTTGTTCTTCTAAATAGAAATAAATAGAATTGTTCCCTTCTCTTTTCTTTTTCAAATTATTTTTATTCTATTTCTTTTTATTCTATTTCATTAAATATGAAATAGAAATGAAGGGAATACAAAGAAATAGTAATCCTTTCCTATACAAAATCCTATACAAAATCTACCAAACAGGTGAAATACATAGTATAGTCTTTCTTTTCCAATGCGATAAAGTTACATAATGTCTATTTCTTTTTCAGAAAGGGGTATTTACATGGGTTTGCCTTGGTATCGTGTTCATACTGTTGTATTGAATGATCCCGGTCGATTACTTTCTGTCCATATAATGCATACAGCTCTAGTTTCTGGTTGGGCTGGCTCGATGGCTCTATATGAATTAGCGGTTTTTGATCCCTCTGACCCTGTTCTTGATCCAATGTGGAGACAAGGCATGTTCGTTATACCCTTCATGACTCGTTTAGGAATAACCAATTCGTGGGGGGGTTGGAGTATCTCGGGAGGAACTATAACGAATCCGGGCATTTGGAGTTATGAAGGCGTGGCGGGGGCACATATTTTGTTTTCTGGCTTGTGCTTTTTGGCAGCTATCTGGCATTGGGTGTATTGGGACCTAGAAATATTCTGTGATGAACGTACGGGAAAACCTTCTTTGGATTTGCCCAAGATCTTTGGAATTCATTTATTTCTCTCAGGAATCGCTTGCTTTGGCTTTGGTGCATTTCATGTAACAGGCTTATATGGTCCTGGAATATGGGTATCTGATCCTTATGGACTAACCGGGAAAGTACAATCTGTAAACCCAGCGTGGGGTGTGGAAGGTTTTGATCCTTTTGTTCCGGGGGGAATAGCTTCTCATCATATTGCAGCAGGTACATTGGGCATATTAGCGGGTCTATTCCATCTTAGTGTCCGTCCGCCCCAACGTCTATACAAAGGATTACGCATGGGTAATATCGAAACTGTGCTTTCCAGTAGTATTGCTGCTGTTTTTTTTGCAGCTTTCGTTGTTGCTGGAACTATGTGGTATGGTTCAGCAACTACCCCAATCGAATTATTTGGCCCCACTCGTTATCAGTGGGATCAGGGATACTTCCAGCAAGAAATATATCGCAGAGTTGGGGCCGGACTAACCGAAAATCTGAGTTTATCGGAAGCTTGGTCTAAAATTCCCGAAAAATTAGCTTTTTATGATTACATTGGTAATAATCCGGCGAAAGGAGGATTATTCAGAGCAGGCTCAATGGATAACGGGGATGGAATAGCTGTTGGGTGGTTAGGGCACCCTATATTTAGAGATAAAGAAGGGCGCGAACTCTTTGTACGTCGTATGCCTACCTTTTTTGAAACATTTCCGGTAGTTTTGGTAGATGCAGACGGAATTGTGAGGGCTGATGTTCCTTTTAGAAGAGCAGAATCCAAGTATAGTGTTGAACAAGTAGGGGTAACTGTTGAATTCTATGGTGGCGAACTCAATGGAGTCATTTATAGTGATCCTGCTACTGTGAAAAAATATGCTAGACGTGCCCAATTAGGTGAAATTTTTGAATTAGACCGGGCTACTTTGAAATCCGATGGTGTTTTTCGTAGCAGTCCAAGGGGTTGGTTCACTTTTGGACATGCTACGTTTGCTTTACTCTTCTTTTTCGGACACATTTGGCATGGTGCCAGAACCTTGTTCAGAGATGTTTTTGCCGGTATTGATTCAGATTTGGATGCTCAAGTAGAATTTGGAGCATTCCAAAAACTAGGAGATCCAACTACAAGGAGACAAGTAGTCTGATACAAGATACAAAATTCTTTTGCCATCTTTTGCCTCTATTTTTTATTTTATTTTAGATTATATAAATTGAAATTTTTCTTTTATATCTATTTTATATCTAGTATTTTATATATATTATATATATAGTATTTAGTTCTTATAGTATTTAGCTATATTAGTATTTCATTAGTATTTCAAATTTGTTAATTTCTATAATTAAGCTAGAATTTCAATTTTCTATATTAATTGAATCTATTATCTATTTCTATCCTATTTTATGACTAGATCTATATAGAGTATAGATAAATACTCTATCTTTATAGATAATAATATAATAATACGAAATTAGTAAATTAGTAATAGTAATTTGTAAATCTCAATTTAGAATTTATTTAGTAAATGATCCAAAATGAATAGGTATGGAAGCTATAATTGTAAACCACGATCGAATCTATGGAAGCATTGGTTTATACATTCCTTTTAGTTTCGACTTTAGGGATAATCTTTTTCGCTATATTTTTTCGAGAACCACCTAAAGTTCCAACTAAAAAAATGAAATGATTTTTCATTATTTCCATTGAAGTAATGAGCCCTCATATTCATCTTGGGGCTCATTACTTCAACTAGTCCCCATGTTCTTCGAAGGGATCTCTTAATTTTTGAGAGGGTTGCCCAAAAGCGGTATATAAGGCATACCCAGTAACGCTTACAAGTAAACCGGATATGGAGATGGCGACTAGAGTTGCTGTTTCCATTTTTCGATAATTTCAAGATAACAAAAGATCACAATAATGTCATTTATTTACAACTACAACGGAATGGTATACAAAGTCAACAGATTTCAACCCATGATTAAAGAGGATTTATGGCTACAAAAACCGTTGAGAGTAGTTCTAGATCTGGACCAAGACGAACTGGCGTAGGGAGTTTATTGAAACCATTGAATTCGGAATATGGAAAAGTAGCTCCAGGGTGGGGGACTACACCACTTATGGGAGTTGCAATGGCTCTATTTGCAATATTTCTATCTATTATTTTAGAAATTTATAATTCATCTGTTTTACTGGATGGAATTTCAATTAATTAGTTCATAAAAACTAGGATTTTTCAATCAAAAAAGATTATTTTACTTATACTTTTACTTAATTCTTAAAATACTTAATACTTCAACTTAAGATTACCTAAGACTTGGATTTATAGACCATTCTGGTAGTTCGATCGTGAAATTTATTTGGTTCGATATTTCATTTCCGGAATATGAGCGTGTGACTTGTTATAATTGATCCTATTGATGATACAGAGAATAGACCTGTCATCTCTATCAAGATGATTCTACCTCGTCAGATATTTATTTTAGTCTCTGGAGCACGGAATAGATCAAGAAAAGAAATATTTGAACTATGATTCATACCTATTATTCAGACCTCGCAACCGGATGAAAAAAAAAAAAAAAAATGGAAATCTAAAAAATATAAATCAAACAATTTTTTATACTTTCGAAAGAAACCTCTTTCTCTAGATTTTGTTGAGTTATTACATTCATTGAAGAAGTGATGATCAAATGGTTTTTACTCAGAAACCTTTTGAATTTAGCTTTGGTTTTCTTAAATCATCGTGGTTCTAGTATGAATCTGAGGTTTCAATTGATTCATAGGGTCTCAACAAGAGAATTCCTATAAAAAAAAAGATAGGGAAGAGAAGATTCAAGAGGCCTATCACGATTAACATAAAGAGCCAACTTGAGATTTTATTTCTTGGCATTGTCATCACAAAGAAGCGATTCCGGATTTTTCTTACTTCGTATCTTTGTTGGGTCAAATCGAGTCAAGCGGCTAAGCCACAAGAAGTTTGAAACTATCTATTCTATATCCGTTGAAACCAGTATTTGTGTGTTTCGGCTTGAGCCGTACGAGATGAAATTCTCATATACGGTTCTCAGAGGGGGAGTCTTTACCTATCTCAATAAAGTATATGATTGGTTTGAGGAACGTCTCGAGATTCAAGCGATTGCAGATGATATAACTAGTAAATATGTTCCTCCTCATGTCAACATATTTTATTGTCTAGGAGGGATTACGCTTACTTGTTTTTTAGTACAAGTAGCTACGGGTTTTGCTATGACCTTTTACTATCGTCCAACTGTTACAGAGGCTTTTTCCTCTGTTCAATACATAATGACTGAGGCCAACTTTGGTTGGTTAATTCGATCAGTTCATCGATGGTCAGCAAGTATGATGGTTCTAATGATGATCTTACACGTATTTCGTGTGTATCTTACGGGTGGTTTTAAAAAACCCCGCGAATTAACTTGGGTTACCGGGGTAGTTCTGGCTGTATTGACCGCATCTTTTGGCGTAACTGGTTATTCCTTGCCTTGGGACCAAATTGGCTATTGGGCAGTAAAAATTGTAACAGGCGTGCCTGAAGCTATTCCTATAATAGGATCACCTTTGGTAGAATTATTACGTGGAAGTGCTAGTGTGGGCCAATCCACTTTGACTCGTTTTTATAGTTTACATACTTTTGTATTGCCTCTTCTTACTGCCGTATTTATGTTAATGCACTTTCCAATGATACGTAAGCAAGGTATTTCGGGTCCTTTATAGAGAAGGCAGATTCTAGATATTTGTAATTTATCATATCGGGGAGGGACAAGAGTCTTTCATTGCTACAAATATGGATTATTGAAAAATAAGGCATGTTATTTGGATACTTCTATTCAACTCTGAAGTATTGTTTATTTTATACGAATCGAATAGTTGAAGTATTTTTTTTTCTAAAAGAGGATGGATTATGGGAGTGTGTGACTTGAACTATTGATTGGTCCATGCAGTATTTTATCCGCCACGTTGGAATTCACAACCCAATGTGTCTCCGCATCCAACCATCACGTCAGTTCCTTTATATAGCATAGGATAGGCCGGGAGAATATTTTCTATGATCATACCCGAATCATGTCATGGCATGAACAGGCTCCGTAAGATCCCTATAATAAGTGATGTGGAATGATCCAATGTTCTATTTATTCACTTTGTTTGATTTTTTTTTTAGTAATTTTCTTATAATTCATTGATATTATAATTCATTGATAGTATTAGTATTTCGTATTAGTTTGCATAGTAATCTTAGTCATTTTTTTATAGTATGTAGATGCATTCATTTCCTCTGCATCAACCCTAATCTATGATACTATCGGAGTTAACTAAGGGATCTAAGGAATAACATGGGCTAGACTTTATTAGTAACAAGTAAAAACTTTGTATTTTTGTATGTATGAAAATCAAGATGTTGTGGGGATAAATACCAACCAAAAGACATGAGACAATCCAAAAAGCGCTTGATCATGATCAAATTTGTAAGCCGACTTGGATATTGAGCATTTCCTTGTTGCCAGAACTAAATTCTTTGCAATGAATAATGAATCGTTGAAACTCGGGGAAATGAAATTTGAGAAATCTTTTCTTACATAGAGTCATTCTACCATTCTACATCATATATGTAGATATGTATGAAATATAGATCTTCTAGGGACCTATTTATGTTCTATGGATCTATTTATGTGATTCTTTTGATTCTTGCTCGAGCCGGATGATAAAAAATTATCATGTCCGGTTCCTTTGGGGGATGGATTCACAAGAATTCACCTATCCAAATAACAAAGAAACCTGATTTGAATGATCCTGTATTAAGAGCTAAATTGGCTAAAGGGATGGGACATAATTATTATGGAGAACCTGCATGGCCTAATGATCTTTTATATATTTTTCCAGTAGTAATTCTAGGCACTATTGCATGTAATGTAGGTTTAGCAGTTCTAGAGCCGTCAATGATCGGTGAACCGGCGGATCCGTTTGCAACTCCGTTGGAAATATTACCCGAATGGTACTTCTTTCCCGTATTTCAAATACTTCGCACAGTACCCAATAAGTTATTGGGTGTTCTTTTAATGGTTTCCGTACCAATAGGATTATTGACAGTACCTTTTTTGGAGAATGTCAATAAATTCCAAAACCCATTTCGTCGTCCAGTAGCTACAACAGTCTTTTTGATCGGTACCGCAGTAGCTCTTTGGTTAGGTATTGGAGCAACTTTACCTATTGAGAAATCCCTAACTTTAGGTCTTTTTCAAATTGATTAAACCGTGAAATACCACGACATAGGTATCTAAGGAAGATCCCCTTCTGGATCTTCCTTAGATACATCAATCTTATTATGATCTATTCTACAAATATATGGACCGTGTCGGAGATGAAAAACTTATTCTATTCTTTTTTTTTTTCTAAAAACTAAAAAATTTAAAATGAAAAATTTTTCTTAGGTAAATTGATTGCAAAATGCTTCTGTAGAGTGCCCAATATCTGTTTTACATCTTCTATACGAAAATATTCCATTTTCATAAGATCTTCTTGACTGTGATTCAAAAGGTCCAATAATGTATGTATATTGGACCTTTTGAGACAATTATAGGTCCTGGAAGACAATTCTGATTGGTCAATAAAAATACATGTCAATGGAATTTCTTTTTTGTTTTTCTTGAGATTAGTAAATCTGTCTTGAAAGGAAAAAAGGGGTAGATTCCATCTGTTTTCATTTTTCTCGAAATTCATGTCCTCTTCCTCTGCATGTAGAAAAGGAATCAATAAATCAATCAAATTACGAGAAGCTTCATAAAGTGCTTCTTTAGGAGTTAAACTTCCATTCGTCCATATTTCTAGAAAGAGTATTTCTTGTTTTTCATTCCCATTCCCATAAGAATGAATACTATGATTCGCATTTCGAACAGGCATAGATACAATATCTATAGGATAACTTCCATTGTGAGAGTCATTTGTGGATTTCATATGATATCCGCGATCTCTCTTGATTTGTAATTCAATACACAAATCAATTGGTTCTGTCAAGTTAGCTATATGCTGTGTCGTGTCAACTATTTCTACAGAAGGTGGTGAGATGATATCTTGAGCTGTTATGTATTTTGGACCCCTGACGCAAATTGATGCGTCCCTAACTCCATAGAGATTACTTCTCAATACAATCTCTTTCAAATTTATTAAAATTTCATGTACTGATTCTTCAATACCTGCTATCGTAGAATATTCATGTAGTACATTTTCAGATGTTGCACGTGTGATACATGTTCCTTCTATTTCTCCAAGTAAAGCCCTTCGTATGGCGATACCTATGGTATCGGCTTGACCTTTCATAAGTGGGGACAGAACGAAACGACCATAATAAAGACGCTTGCTGTCTACTCTTGATTCAACACATTTCCACTTTAGTGTTCGAGTGGATCCTGCTACTTCTTCTCGAACCATACTATTCTTTTTTCTTTTTATTTATGATTATTGGATCAGATTATTGAATCATTTATTTCTCTTGGAATCTCTGAAATTATTATTTCTACACACGTCTTTTTTTAGGGGGACGACATCCATTATGCGGCATGGGTGTTACATCACGTACGAAACTTAATAGCATACCATTTCTACGAATGGCTCGTAATGCCGCATCTCTTCCGAGACCTGGACCTTTTATCATAACTTCTGCTCGTTGCATACCCTGATCAACTAATGTACGAATAGCATTAAAAGCCGCGGCTTGAGCAGCATAAGGTGTTCCTTTTCTTGTGCCTCTGAATCCAGAAGTACCTGCGGAAGCCCAAGAAACCACCCGACCTCGTACGTCTGTAACAGTTACAATAGTATTGTTGAAACTCGCTTGAACATGAATAACTCCTTTTGGTATTCTACGTTCATTCTTATTTGAACCAATACGTGCATTCTTACGTAAACTCATTTTTGCTATAGGTTTTGTCATGTTTTATTAGATTATATTCATAAGATATATTCATAAGAATAAAATAAAAAAGAAAGAAGAATCAGAAAATATACAGAAAGATACGGGGATATCTATTTCATATGAAAATGAATCCTTTCTTCTTTCTTTTTACATGTACATGGTTCTTGATTTAGAACTTGAGAAGGATTACCCCTGTCTCTGTTTATGTCTCGGATTGGAACAAATGACTATAATTCGCCCTCGCCTACGAATCAAGCGACATTTTTCACAAATTTTACGAACAGAAGCCCTTATTTTCATATTTATCATTCCTTACTTTCATTCTGAATCTATTTTTTTGGAAACAAAAATAAGTTTATTTTAGTTTTCAACCTCGAATTATATCCCTATGAAAAGGATGTTTAAAAGAATAATCTAATCAATCGTTCGAATCTTTTTTGCGAAGTCTATAAATTATACGTCCCCTGGTTGAATCATAACGACTCATTTCGATTTTAACTCTATCTCCGGGTAGTATACGTATAAAACTGCGCCGGATCCTTCCTGAAATATAACCTAGAATTAAATCTTCATTATCTAATCGAACTCGGAACATACCGTTGGGTAGTGATTCAGTAATTAAACCCTCATGAATCAATTTTTGTTCTTTCATTCCAGGGAACCCCCTTTAAGTATTAACTAATAGAGGAAGAGTTCTATAATTCACTTCTCCTCTCTATTTTACAAATCATAAGTTCGAGATAAATTTAGGGTACCCAGGAGAATCACCATATATAACACAAAATTTCTCCTCCAATTTTTTCTAATCGAGCTTCTCGATCTGTTATTATACCTCGAGAAGTAGAAAGAATGACAATTCCCATACCACCTAAAATCTTAGGAATTCGTTGATAGTTGGAATAGATTCGTAGACCGGGTCGGCTGATACGCTTTAAAATCATTTTATCCCCTTTCCTAGTCTTTCTATGTCGTAAGGTTGAAACCAAGAAATTTTTTTGACTTTCTTGATGTTTTCGAACGTTTTCAATAAAACCTTCTCGTAAAAGTATTTTTACAATGTTTTTAGTGATATTAGTAGATACTATTTGAACTCTTCCCTTTTGATCTATGTCAGCATTTCTTATAGAAGTTATTATATCGGCAATAATGTCCCTACCCATGACGAACTATAATTATTGGTGCCTCCTAATTTTGATATAATCAACATGCTTCTTTTTTGTTTTATTTTTTATTGAATTTTTTTTCATTATTAGATTCTAAAAAATTGATTAGAAATTTCAAGTATATGCATGAGACACAATCTATTAATCGGATCTATTTCAGATATTTGTCAGATATTTGACTATTCTATCTATATTCTATTCTATATCTAGATATAGAATAGAATATAGATAGGAAGATAGGATATATCCTATCTTCATCTATAAAACTTCGGGTGCTAATGAAACTATTTTAGTAAAATTCAACTGTCTCAATTCCCGAGCAATCGCACCAAAAATTCGAGTTCCTTTTGGATTTCCTTCTTGATCAATGATAACCGCTGCATTGTCATCATATCGTATTATCATGCCGTTGTCACGTTTGAGTTCTTTACACGTGCGTACAATAACAGCTCTAATTATTTCTGATCTTTCTAGAGGCATGTTGGGCACTGCTTCTTTGATTACAGCAACAATAACATCGCCAATATGAGCATATCGGTGATTACCAGTTCCTATGATTCGAATACACATCAATTCTTGAGCTCCACTGTTATCCGCTACATTCAAAAGGGTCTGAGGTTGAATCATATCATTCTATTTTAATCTCTTATTTTCATTATTTTAATGCAAGGGATAATGGAAAAAGAAATATTGTCTGTCCAGAGATAAAGAAATCCGTGGTTCTTTTTTCATTCTCAATACTCCTTCTTCTTTTATTTTTGTTTACCTATTCTGAAATAACAAATTGAGTTCGTATAGGCATTTTGCATGCAGCTATTTCCATAGCAGCTTTGGCTACAGCTTCGGATACTCCACTCATTTCATAAATTATTCGGCCCGGTTTCACAACGGATACCCAATATTCGGGGGATCCCTTGCCCGAACCCATACGTGTTTCTGTAGGTCTTACAGTAACAGGTTTGTCGGGAAAGATACGTACCCATATCTTTCCACCACGACGCGCATATCGTGTCATTGCTCTTCGCCCTGCTTCTATTTGTCTAGCTGTGATCCAAGCAGGTTCAAGTGCTTGAAGAGCGTATCTGCCAAAACAAATATGATTGCCTCGGCAAGATATTCCCTTCATTCTACCTCTATGTTGTTTACGAAATCTGGTTCTTTTAGGGTTATAGTTGATGATTGTTTCTAAATTCCATCTCTACTGCAGAGCCGGACATGAGAGTTTCTTCTCATCCAGCTCCTCGCGAATGAAATGATTCCATAATATTACATATACACATATGTATTATATGTATTTCATTCTATCAAAATAAAGAAATAAAGAATATACTAATTTTTTTTTTAGATTTTTAGATTGAATTACATAGGTAACTTTATATATGACTAGTTATATATGAATGACTAGTTATATATGACTAGGCATGTTTATATATTTTTCTATTATTTATATATAATTTCTATCATAGAATAGAAAAATATATATAATGCTTCTTTATTTTATCAAGATTTCTAAAGTATTTTACTTAACCTCTATTGAATCACGCCAATAGTCATCCAATAAATGAAATAAAAATAAAGAAAGGTTTCGCGGGCGAATATTGACTCTTTCCTCCTTCATTTGTAGAGTCAATTCATGACTATTCAAATTTTCTTGGTTCATTCCGCCATCCTACCCAATGAATCATTAGGATTGATTTGTTTTCAAGAAAATCCTATGTAATCACAGGTTCCATCGTTCCCATAGCTTCTCTATTAATGCTTAGGCCTTAACTCTGCAATGGAGCTCTCAACAGAATCTGTTATTTGTTTCCGAGTCAATCTCCTCAGTTTTTCTTAACCCGAAGCTCAATTAAATTATTATCTATTTTTCTATCTTTGTCTTTGATGTTTGATATCTTCTTTTTCTAGCTTATTGCATACATAATAGATTCTATTATTTAGATTGATGTTGATGCTTTATAACACTGCTTTTTTATGGGGTAATTATTCATAAACCATACATATGGGAATCATATATCATTGAGATCTTTATTCTCTCTTTCTATCATCCTTCCATTTTTCCACATCCCCTTTTTTTTCACAATTCATAATCAGATTTCTTTTTTATGAAAAGGATTTCAGTTGCTACAACTAGATGATCAATTCAGTCATATAGTGACTGTTTCTTGGGATATCGACAATACGAAGCAATAAGTTGGTTATTAGTTTTGAGTTTCTTTAGTTTTGATAGTTACTAAGTTTATAGTGGGGTCAGCCTCTTTTTTTTTCATTCTCAATACTCAATTCTAAAGAAAAAACTAACGAGTCACACACTGAGCATAGCAATTATACTAAAATCTAAATTAAATAAAGGGTAAATCAAATTTTTATTCAACCTTATAGAATTAGAATTGTTCGTTTTTCTTTGAAAAAAGAAGAAAAGAGTTTCTAAATTTTTTCTATCGATGAGCAGAATGACGAGATAAAGAAAGGTCCATTATTCTTCTTATTTTCTGATTCTTAGTTTACAAATATCCAAATTTTTATGCCTAAGACTCCATAGATAGTTCTAATTGTATGGGAACAGTAATCAATTTTAGCGCGAATTGTTTGTAAGGGAACCCTGCCTTCTCTGATCCATTCGACACGTGCAATCTCTTTTCCGTCGATACGCCCTGCAATTTGTACTTGAATTCCTTTTGTACCTGTTTGTTCAGTTAATTCAATAGCTTTTTTCATTGCCTTTCGAAATGAGACTCTATTTTTAAATTGTAAAGCTATATATTCTGCAAGAATATTAGGTTGTTCATAAGGCTTTTCAATTCTTGTTATAGCAATGTTTAGTCTCCGATTTACAGAATGAAACTCTTTTTGTACATTCATCTGTAATTCTTCGATTCCCCGTGTTCGTCCTTCTATTAATAAATTGGGAAATCCAATATAGATTATGACCTGAATCAAATCTATTCTTTTTTTAATTCCTATATGGGCAATTCCTTCGAAACCTGAGGATATTTTCTTGTTCTTTTTTACATAGTCTTTAATACAATTTCGTATTCTTTCATCTTCTTGTAGACCCATGGAAAAATTCTTTGGTTTTGCGAACCAAAAAGAATGATGACTTTTAGTTGTTCCAAGTCTGAAACCAAGTGGATTTATTTTTTGTCCCATATTTTTCTATTCTTTTTCCATCCATTTTTTTTCTAAATATTTCTAAATAGAAATCTAAATCTTAGATTTTTCTTTTAAAAAAATCTTTATATGACAAGTGGTTTTTTTTATCATATAACTACGCCCTCGAGCCCGGGGTCTTAACTTTTTCACAATAGCACCTCTATTGACTTCAGCTTTACTAATAAATAAATCGGCTTCATTCAAACCCATATTATGACTAGCATTTGCTGCTGCAGAATAAACTAATTTTAGGATTGGATAAGATGCCCAATAAGGCATTAGTTCTAGTATCATGAGTGTTTCCTCATAAGAACGTCCGCGAATCTGATCAATTACTCTTCGTGCTTTGGAAACAGACATACTTATATGTTGAGCTAAAACTTTTGCTTCTCTATTTTCGTTCTTTATCATAAAAGTTCTCTCCCGCCAATGAATGAAATGAATGAGAAGTGCCTAGTAGTATAAGAAATCTACCTATACTCTTACTATAAGATAAAAACTCTGAAGTCTAAATACTATTAAGATAAGGCTTTTCACATGAATACTTAGTAGAACGACTAACGACGAGATTTATTATCGTTTCTCGCGTGTCTCACGAAAGTGAGAGTAGGTGCGAATTCTCCCAATTTGTGACCGACCATACGGTCTGTGATATAAATAGGTAAATGTTCCTTTCCATTATGAATAGCGATTGTATGGCCAATCATTGTGGGTATAATGGTAGATGCCCGAGACCAAGTCACTATGATTTCTTTCTCCTCCCTCCTGTTGAGTTTTTCAATTCTTCCCAATAAATGATTAGCTACAAAAGGATTTTTTTTTAGTGAACGTGTCACGGCTGATTACTCCTTTTTTTCCATTTTTTAAATTGGCATTCTATGTCCAATATCTCGATCTTAATCTGAAGTATAATGATGAATGGAAAAAAGAGAAAATCCTTTAGCTATAAGGGGCGGATGTAGCCAAGTGGATCAAGGCAGTGGATTGTGAATCCACCATGCGCGGGTTCAATTCCCGTCGTTCGCCCATCACATTATTTCCAATTCCAAAGATTCGATTTTCAATGTTCCTATTTACGGCGACGAAGAATAAAACTATCACTATATTTGTTCCTTTTCCTACTTCTTCTTCCAAGCGCAGGATAACCCCAAGGGGTTGTGGGTTTTTTTCTACCAATTGGGGCTCTCCCTTCACCGCCCCCATGGGGATGGTCTACAGGGTTCATAACTACTCCTCTTACTACAGGACGCTTACCTAGCCAACACTTAGATCCGGCTCTACCCAAACTTTTTTGGTTCACCCCAACATTACCCACTTGTCCGACTGTTGCTAAGCAGTTTTTGGATATCAAACGGACCTCCCCAGATGGTAATCTTAATGTGGCCGATTTACCCTCTTTTGCAATCAGTTTCGCTACAGCGCCTGCTGCTCTAGCTAATTGTCCACCCTTTCCAAGTGTGATTTCTATGTTATGTATGGCCGTGCCTAAGGGCATATCGGTTGAAGTAGATTCTTCTTTTTTATCAATCAAAACCCCTTCCCAAACTGTACAAGCTTCTTCCAAAGCATACGGCTTTCTAGATGTATATGATGATATCTAGACAGATGGATCTTATATGAATCGTATGATGAAGTACCACATGAGTGGATATATAGTAATCCAAATCTGCCGAATCACTCATGTTATGATCTTCTACATCCTAGGTCTCCCCGTTCCGTCATCTGGCTTATGTTCTTCATGTAGCATTCAGACCGGATGACTCTATGAAATTACGTCGATACTTCCACATATTACGGGTAACGTAGGAGACATCTCTATTTTTCCCCGGGGGTCTTTCTAATTACCACTGCTTAGCTTTCAATTCGCCTCTGACCATCAAATGAAATGTGAATAACCCGTCCTCCTCTCTTTGAAACAAGGGGCGCTTCCGGTTCTGTGCGCGCTTCAAACAATTTCGTCTTCTCCATATTACCATATCTCTAGAGTCAATAATTTTCTATGAGGAACTACTGAACTCAATCACTTGCTGCCGTTACTCAACAGTTTTCTGTTGAGGTCTATCCCGTAGAGGTACTCCAATTGGATCAGTGATCGATTTCTAGGTTTCGTCGTAAACCTAATTGGTTACTTCCAATTACGTAAATCAATAGTTCAAACCGCACTCAAAGGTAGGGCATTTCCCATTGATATAGGAACTTCTGTACCAGAAACAATGGTATCTCCAATTATAGCCCCTCTGGGATGTAAAATATATCTCTTCTCACCATCCCCATAGTGTATGAGACAAATGTATGCATTTCGATTAGGGTCATATTCTATGGTTACGATTCTACCAGATATCTCTTTTTCATTCCGTCGAAAGTCGATTTTACGGTATAGACGCTTATGACCTCCCCCTCTATGCCCTGCGGTAATGATCCCTCTGGCATTACGACCTTTACCACAACGATGCTGTCCATAGATCAAATTATTTCGTGGATTGGATTTCACTTGACTGTCTACGGCTCCATTGCGTGTGCTCGGGGTAGAAGTTTTGTATAAATGTATTGCCGTGTTATTAAGTCTTTTGCTTTAAGTTCTTTTCTCTATAAGAGGTGGAATAGAATAACCCGGTTGAAGCGTAATGATCATACGTCTGTAATGCATTGTATGTCCCATAATAGGTCCCGTCCTTCTACCCTTTCCCGGGAGTCGATGACTATTCATAGCTATTACCTTGACACCAAAGAAGAGTTCGACCCAATGCTTTATTTCTGTCCTAGTTGATCCTGATTCGACATTAGAAGTATATTGATTGTTCCCCAATAACCGAATACTTTTTTCTGTAAATACTGCATATTTGATTCCATCCATAAATCCATCTTCTTCCCTATGAGTTCCAGTATCGATAAGAATTCTAGTTCTTACTGTTCATATGTTATGGTATGAATATACCATACCAATTCGCTATGTATGGATGATGAGATTCCATTGATACAGAGCCAATTCCAATAGACTTATTGAATGTTACCATTGGCATGCATCCAGCAGGAATTGAACCTACGAATTTGCCAATTATGAGTTGGGCGCTTTAACCATTCAGCCATGGATGCTTAACAGGGATCATCGTACATCGTGAATAACCAAATTCCAATTGAAATGAAATCTTTAGGAGGAATCAATGAAATTCAAATCCTGGATATTCGAATTGAGAGAGATATTGAGAGAGATCAAGAATTCTCACTATTTCTTAGATTCATGGATCAAATTCGATTCAGTGGGATCTTTCACTCACATTTTTTTCCACCAAGAACGTTTTATGAAACTCTTTGACCCCCGAATTTGGAGTATCCTACTTTCACGTGATTCACAGGGTGCAACAAGCAATCGATATTTCACGATCAAAGGTGTAGTACTGCTTGTAGTAGTGGTCCTTATATCTCGTATTAACAATCGAAAGATGGTCGAAAGAAAAAATCTCTATTTGATGGGGCTTCTTCCTATACCTATGAATTCCATTGGACCCAGAAAGGAGACATTGGAAGAATCTTTTTGGTCTTCCAATAGAAATAGGTTGATTGTTTCGCTCCTGTATCTTCCAAAAGGGAAAAAGATTTCTGAGAGTTGTTTCATGGATCCGCAAGAGAGTACTTGGGTTATCCCAATAAAGAAAAAGCGTATCATGCCTGAATCTAACCGGGGTTCGCGGTGGTGGAGGAACCGGATCGGAAAAAATAGGGATTCTAGTTGTCAGATATCTAATGAAACCGTAGCTGGAATTGAGATTAAAGAGAAAGATAGCAAATATCTGGAGTTTCTTTTTTTATCCTATACGGATGATCCGATCCGCAAGGACCATGATTGGGAATTGTTTGATCGTCTTTCTCCGAGGAAGAAACGAAACATAATCAACTTGAATTCGGGACAGCTCTTAGGGAAAGACTTGATTTGTTATCTCATGTCTGCTTTTCGTGAAAAAAGACCAATTCAGGGGGAGAGTTTCTTCAAACAACAAGGAGCTGGGGCAACTATGCAATCCAATGATATTGAGCATGTTTCCCATCTCTTCTCGAGAAACAAGTGGGGTATTTCTTTGCAAAATTGTGCTCAATTTCATATGTGGCAATTCCGCCAAGATCTCTTCGTTAGTTGGGGGAAGAATCAGCACGAATCGGATTTTTTGAGGAAGAGAGAGAATTGGATTTGGTTAGACAATGTGTGGTTGGTAAACAAGGATCGGTTTTTTAGCAAGGTACGGAATGTATTGTCAAATATTCAATATGATTCCACAAGATCTATTTTCGTTCAAGTAACGGATTCTAGCCAATGGAAAGGATCTTCTTCTGATCAATCCAGAGATCATTTCGATTCCGTTAGAAATGAGAATTCAGAATATCACACATTGATCGATCAAACAGAGATTCAGCAACTAAAAGAGAGATCGATTCTTTGGGATCCTTCCTTTCTTCAAACGGAACGAACAGAGATAGAATCAGATCGATTCCCGAAATGCCTTTTTGGATCTTCCTCCATGTCCTGGCTATTCACGGAACCTGAGAAGCGGATGAAGAATCATCTGCTTCCGGAAGAAATCGAAGAATTTCTTGGGAATCCTACAAGATCAATTCGTTCTTTTTTCTCTGACAGATGGTCAGAACTTCATCTGGGTTCGAATCCTACTGAGAGGTCCACTAGAGATCCTAAATTGTTGAAGAAAAAACAAGATGTTTCTTTTGTCCCTTCCAGGCGAGCGGAAAATAAAGAAATGGTTGATATATTCAAGATAATTACGTATTTACAAGATACCGTCTCAATTCATCCTTCGGAACCATATCACATCCCGGATCTGGTTCCGAAGGATGAACCGGATATGGACAGTTCCAATAAGATTTCATTCTTGAACAAAAATCCATTTTTTGATTTCTTTCATCTATTCCATGACCTGAACAAAGGGGGATACGCGTTACGCCACGATTTTTTTGAATCAGAAGAGAGATTCCCAGAAATGGCGGATCTATTCACTCTATCAATAACCGAGCCGGATCTGGTGTTTCATAGGGGATTTGCCTTTTCTATTGATTCCTACGGGTTGGATCAAAAAAAATTCTTGAATGAGGTATTCAACTCCAGAGATGAATCGAAAAAGAAATCTTTATTGGTTCTACCTCCTCTTTTTTATGAGGAGAATGAATCTTT